ACATAAAAATGCCATTGCCATAAATGTACAAAGTAATATTTCCATTTAGTCATCAAAAGAGGTGTATCCGTTAAAGACAGAATTGATTTTCCTTGATGTCTAACATAATGCATGAAAAGATCCTGACGGAGCCATAAGCCGATCGGAAAATCATTAGCAAAGACTTCTTCTACATGATGCTTTATTTTTGCATATAAAAATATTCGTTCAAAAAAGACACCAAAAGATGTTAATCGTAAATGAGAGGATTCATTGCGGAGAAAAAGTAAGACAGATTCGTATTCACAAACATGAGAATTATACAGGAACAAGAAAAATCTTGGATTACTTTTTGAAAAAAGAGTAATCGATTTATTTGGAAAGTCTTTTGTACTAATAAAAGTATTACGATTATAATAGTCGTGAAGAAAAAGCCCTAATAAATGCAAAGAAGAAGCATCTTTTACCCAACAGCGAAGGGCTTGAACTAAGGTTTCCAGATGAATCGGAAAGGGTATTAGTACATCTGATACATAATTTAAATGTGTTAATTTATCCTCTAAAAAAGGAAATATTGAATGAATTGATACGAAATTATAATACTTTACAAGTGCTCTGCCCGTTAAGGAAGATACTAATCGTAGGGCAAAGGGTATTTCCACAACGACTGCAAATCCCTCTGATATCATTTGAGAATACAAATTTTCGTTGAACCCAAAAACTCTATTTTGGTTAGAATGATTATCGGAAATAATCAAATGATTCCTTTGATACATTCGAAAAATTAAACGTTTTACAATCAGTAAACTATATTGATTGTCATAAACCACATTTTCTAATAAATTCACTCTATTTAAACCATGATCACGAACAAACGCATACATATACTCCCGAAAGATAAGGGGGTATAGGAGTTCATATTTCCCGGATCTATCTAGTTCTAAACATCCTTGAGATTCCGCCATTTGAAATTCGATTTGAACCGAAAATAGGATGGGATATATTGGGTTATCAAATGATACATAGTACGATAGAGTTACAACAAGGTATTTATTATATTAAAAATAGAATATATAAAAAGGAGGATACCTCGTAAAAAGGTACGATTTAAAAAGGACCCTCTATTCTCTCTTTTTTTGACCAATTGGTTTATGTTCATTCTCGGCTAACAAGATGGTTAGAAATCCTTTATTTTTGCAATCCAATCGCTCTTTTGATTAAAAAAGATATCTTTATCAATATACTGCCTCTTTCATACACATTTATTTCTACTCTATAATGGAGATAGAAAATAGTTAGGATTCAAAAAAAATCGATAATATGCTCATGGTAAAAACCTTTCCCCACGTCAAGCACTAATATAGTTTTAACGTCTAATTAGATCGGGTAATCATTCAAAAATTAAGAACAGGAGCTCGTTACTTTTTCTTTTCGTATAATTGGAACCTATAGTTAGGGTCTATCCATTTATTTCTTCGACCTAACTTTCAATTTAGTTTTTATTTCTTTTCTTGTTAAATTTATTTTCTTCCAAAAAAAAAATTCAAACAATTTAAACAAGGTTTGGCCCGATTTCCATAACAGCCCATAACAGTAATAATGAAATATTCTTAGAATTCGCTATTAATATTAATACGACATGCTGCTTTTTCCAGTCATTCCTTTCAGGATCAGTCGCGGTCTTACAAACTCTACCGATGATATAGACGAATCCCTTGCTTCATACAAATGTGTAAAAGATGCTAGCCGCACTTAAAAGCCGAGTACTCTACCGTTGAGTTAGCAACCCGAACTCAAAAAATTCTAATGTATAGATACAATCGGAATCCCAATAAATAAAGAGATTAAATTGTACGGCGCAATCAAAACAGTTTTAAAAGGAAAAAAAAATCAAAATATATAATAAATTTTGAACATAATAAAGATGAACCGACGAGCAGAGATAAATAGATTCATTTATCTATATTATGAAATTATATTTATTTGATACACTGTTGTCAATAGAAATGGGAATATTGAGAAAAGAATACAATAAAAATAAATTGACAAATTAAAATTCAATTTGTCAATTTATTAAAATAAAAAACTAAGGGTTTATGCTGGGTTGGCACTACATATAGAACCGACATAGAGACATAAAGGATGTAGACGGATAAATAAATTAAAAAAATGAAATAGAAAAACTCCTGGTTTATTCAATTAATATCAATCAATCTAAGTAAAAAATAAAAGATTAGACAAAACTCTATAAAAATTATCCACACCTTCTTTCAGTTCCATATATTTCAAATTTATATATCTATATTTCATTAATTGACTTTTGATTGGTGATTAGGGCGAAGGTTCATAAAAACACCTGCCTTCTTTGAAATATCATGAACAGTTCCTGTAGGCTGAGCGCCTTTTTCAAGGAAATATAGAATAACAGGAACATTTAAATAGGTTTGATTCTTTATCGGATCATAAAAACCCACTTTACAAAGAGCTCTTCCTTCTCTTCGGGAGCGAACATCAATTGCAACTATTTGATAAATGGCTCATTGGGATAGATGTAGATAAGCCCCCCCGAGAAACGTATAAGAAATTTTCACCTCGTACGGCTCAAGAAAATGCAAGTTCTAGTTATGTATAGAATTCTAATGTTAAATATATCTTCAAAGTAATTAGACCAAGAATTCTCTTTCTTTATCATATGATTTAACTACTTGTTGTTTATTATTCTTTCTCTATCCACAAAATTATTAGTATTTGTTCTCATAACTCAAGTTGGATAACGAAACAATTTCCTTTATTGAGTGGTCTCTAATTCCCTTTCTTTTTGCCTGCTGCCTTTCGAATCCATTTTTATTCGTTATTTTAATCTAGTTCTTGTTGTTGAGACAATTGAAAACGGTATTTCCTTGTTCTAAGATCCTTTATCTTTCTTTGCCTTGAATCATTGGGTTTAGACATTACTTCAGTGATCTTTAATCGTTTCAATCAAAATGGCAGCAACATACCTTTTTTTTTGTAATTTCCCTGTATCACCGAACCAGATTAATGGTGGATTCCTGTGTAATACACTTTTGATCGAAAAGTTTTTACAAATTCCAACTAATTTGAATTTAAGACTTGCTTAAATTTGATCCTTTCGATTTCCATATTGAAAATATACTTAACAAAGTTGTCCCAATTTATTAATTGATATTAACCCTAGATTCTTGCCTCCAATAAACGAATCAATACGTTCTGCTCGAACTCCATCTTGTACGATACAGTTTACATCAACCCCCCCCCAAAAAAAAAGAGTTCTAGTGGAACAGAACAAATGATGTCGAGACAAAAGCATTTTCACTGCTATATAATAAAAAAATGGTGGGTGTAAGAATCCACAGTGGATCGTGTCCTTCAAGTCGCACGTTGCTTTCTACCACATCGTTTTAAACGAAGTTTTACCATAACATTCCTTTAATTTAATTTGGAACCCGTATGAAATTAATTCCATTATGGAATCAATGAATAGTCATTGGTTTGGTCGGTACCCAGTAATCTATATTTTCTGTTTCCTTATATATTAAATATAGTTTATAAAAAAGTGTGCCAGAAAAAAGAAAATTTCACCCCAGATAGCTATATATATATATATTCTAATAGAATCTTCTATATTTAAAAGTAAAAATAAACTAAAGAAACTATATATAATATATATATAATAATATATTTATATTATTAAAATTATTAATAAAATGAATTATATATTTATTAATTAATAATAACACTACTAAAATTCGAATTGTAATTTCTGTAAATCTTATACTGGTAAAGATCAACGGAAGATTTTTAAACATCAAGAGAAGATCGTTTAATAAATTGAAAAGCATCATATATATATATATATATATATTTTTTTTTATTTCCTTTCCCCCTATTATTTATATATGTAATTATATGCCATATATATTATATGATATATAGAATTATGATGGAGTAAGTCTCTAATAATATTAGACTATGGTGGGTATGTATACAGATATGCTCTGGGACGGAAGGATTCGAACCTCCGAATACCGGGACCAAAACCCGTTGCCTTACCGCTTGGCCACGCCCCATTTATAATTTCTATTTGACACTAATAAACACTAAGATTGGTACTGGTTGTTCGTCAACTTGAGTGGAAATATCATCTATCAAATAAATTCTAATAAATTAGATTATTGAGAGAATTTTTCTATGGGTAAATATAGAAATATAGAATTAAACAAATGAATTTATTGATAATTATATCTAATTCAATTAAGATATTATATGTAAGTATGATTTATTCGATTCATTTAGAATTGAAGAAGGTTTTTGGGTCTATCTATTTGATTTTTATTCCTTTACCCTGGTATAAATAATGCAACTTCTGAATAACTCAATCAAAATAAATATAATTACCCTGAAGAACAAAATGTTTGTTATGCTTAATATATTAAGTTTAATCTGTATCTGTCTTAATTCTACCCTTTATTCAAGTAGTTTTTTCGCCGCCAAATTACCCGAAGCCTACGCTTTTTTAAATCCAGTCGTAGATGTTATGCCAGTAATACCTCTTCTTTTTTTTCTCTTAGCTTTTGTTTGGCAAGCAGCTGTAAGTTTTCGGTGATATTTTTAATTAAATACTATTTTTGAATTAATATTTTTGATTTTGAATTAATATTTTTGAATTAAATAGTATTTAATACCGCCTAGACTAATTTCTGGTTTTTTGGAAAAAAAGTCTAACAATCGATAAGATGAGATAAATCTTACAGTATAAACCCTCGATTCAAATAGCGAAATTATGATATAGCTGTGATAAGTTCGGAACACCACATTTGACTTCATTATTCTGACCTTTTTTCATTGGAAGACTCTAAGAGGTCTTCCAAAGTGTCTAATAGTGGATATAAAAGAAAATTTTTCGTAATTTTCAAATTCCCTTGTTATTAAAAATGTTTTTTTTTATTATTTTCTTTTTATAGTCTCAAAAAAAACTTTAGTTTATTTGGTGGCTATTTAAA